AATTGCTCTTTGTTGTTCAAAATGAATGGTTTCATTTTTGTAATTTTCTAACTGTTCCAAAGTCTTAGAAGTTGCATTAATCAAATTCAATTTTTCTCGTTCTATTTCAGAGTATCCAGTCATTCGAAATTGATCCGCTTCTATTTCTACTTTCCGTAAGCGGGCCCGGGCTTTTTCTAATTGGTCTAGGGCCCCCTCGCGTAATTCTTCTGAATTTTGAATAGTCTTCAAGATCCTCTGTTTCCGATTATCTAATAAATCACTTAACACTCCCTTTCCAAAAAAAATCAACACACCAAGCACTACGCTTATATTTATTAGATTGGTTGCGAAAATATCAGTATTAAACCCGAAACTCCCGGCGGATGGCCAATAACCCAAGGAAAGGAAAGGGTCGGTTACATTTTTCATATGATCTCCGCTTTCTTATAGTTATAGCTTTCTTATAGTTATAGATAGACTGCTTATTTTTATTTCTATTCTTTTTTTATTATGCATTTCCCTATTTCTAAATAGAAATACTAAATTGAGTCAAAAAATATATTGATTTAGAAATGGATTTTAATGGATTTTTTTTTTTCAATTGGAAATTTCCAATTATTGGAAATTTCCAATAAGCTTGATACTTATTCGATTCGAATTAGGTACCAGGTCTTATACAGATCAGTTGCGAAATACCTCATTTGTTATAATACAATTGCAACACTTCCTAAAAAAAGTTCGTACATTGGACTAAGAGGGTAAAGGAAAAGGTGAGTTGGATCCTCATTCTTAAACCAGCGATTTCCGTAGGTTGTTGTTTCTAAGTAATTAAATTGTAGGAGTTAAATATAAAAAGAATTAGAAAAAACAAGATCAGCAAATCTACGGAAATAAATAAAAATATGTGTTTTTAGGATTAAACAAAAGGATTCGCAAATAAAAGAGCTAATGCTACAACCAACCCATAAATTGTTAAAGCTTCCATGAAAGCTAGACTAAGCAATAAAGTACCCCGTATTTTTCCTTCCGCCTCTGGTTGTCTCGCGATCCCTTCTACAGCCTGTCCCGCAGCAGTACCTTGACCAACCCCAGGTCCAATAGAAGCAAGCCCGACGGCCAATCCAGCAGCAATAACGGAAGCGGCAGAAATCAGTGGATTCATGATAAGTTCCTCGCGCCAAAACAAAAATAAAGAAATAGTTAATGATACAATCACCCAATATTCAATTCACAATTACAGACGAAATGGATAGGGTTTCTATTGAAATGCCTATCTAAATTCATAATAGTAAGACAAATTAGATATATCTTTAGTTCATATATACCTAGTTAATATCTAATATCACATATACATGTTTTTCCCCATACCGTAAACCAAATATTGTTTTTTTATTGTATCTTAAAGTCATCGGGATTCTCGAATCGTTCTTCGAAAGATTCACAAGAGTTGTCTTATAGCAATTAGATTATATACACCTAGTTCGACCCCCGTTCCTACGCGAACCGATCTATATCTTTTTTTTTTTTCGTTTTTTTCTTATTCTTCCTTTTTTATCATCCTACCATAGATAGGTCCAATCAATTTAAATGGACCCATTTGTTAGGGCAAATCGTTCTATAGAAATATATATTCAGTATTTGATTGATCTAAATCCATGTAATTTCGATTTAGTTTAGTATTTATTCAAATTTTTTTTGGAGGGAGGGTTAATTGAAAAATTGAATAAAATCGATTGAAATGAGAATCATTTTCTATACCATCTTCTTTTAATTGTACATCGTAAACAAATCCAATAAAAATTATTACTTAGATTACCACTCTTAATATTTATATTTAATATTGGAATTAAATAAACTAAACACTAGAAAGAGAATATTCATTGGGGGGGGTATAAATAGGCAAACAGAAATTTTAGTAAAAAGATCTTTTAGATCTCTTTACCCCCCCCCTTTTTTTACAACTAAAAAAATATCGTAACCCTTTTTACAATTACTCTAGATCGTCTATATCTTTATTTATACCTTTTATCTTCCCTAAGTGAATTACCTTAAAGAGCGCATACATTGCGTCAGGCTAAGCTAAAAACGACTGTGTCGGAAACTAGTCAATGATGACCTTCCATGGATTCGCCTATATAAGCCGCAGCTAGGGTTGCAAAAATAAGAGCTTGAATACCGCTTGTAAATAATCCAAGGAACATGACAGGTATAGGAACTACTAAAGGTACTAAAGAAACAAGAACAACAACTACTAATTCATCAGCTAAAATATTTCCGAAAAGTCGAAAACTAAGCGATAACGGTTTTGTGAAATCTTCTAAGATGTTAATGGGTAAAAGGATTGGGGTTGGTTGAATATATTTACCGAAATAACCTAATCCCTTTTTTGTAAGGCCCGCATAAAAATATGCTACTGACGTAAGTAAAGCTAAAGCAACGGTCGTGTTTATATCATTTGTGGGTGCGGCTAACTCCCCGTGAGGTAACTGTATAATTTTCCAGGGTAAAAGAGCCCCTG